TTTCAGTGCCTTGCTTTATGTGTTTAAGCTACATTAACTAATGGAGTTGTGAGTTGTTTGGTTTGATGGTCTATAAAAAATAGCTCAATAGGGACGAGATAGAGCTGGGTTAGTGTATCTATAGATAGTCACGAGCATGAGCTATGTGCCAATGTTTGGGGCTAGTGTTTATGGGTATAGGTAACTTGCGTTTAAGTTAAATTCGGGCCTTGTGTCTGGGTATGTGCTTAGTCTTGTTTTTGGGGTTTGGCAGGACATTAATAGGTACATATTTGTGTTATAAGGCTAACGGGGGGTAAGGGGGGTTTGATTAAGCTAGTTATCTATCTTTTAAAACATGCGTGTATGCGTGTGTGCGCGTGTGCGTGTGTGTACGTGCGTACGTGTGTACGTGTGTACGTGTGTACGTGCGTACGTGTGTACGTGTGTACGTGTGTACGTGCGTACGTGTGTACGTGTGTACGTGTGTACGTGCGTACGTGTGTACGTGTGTACGTGTGTACGTGCGTACGTGTGTACGTGTGTATACGTGAGTGTACGTGCGTACGTGTGTACGTGCGTATACGTGGGTGCGCGTATGTGTGTCCGGTTGAGACCTTAGGAATTGGAGTAATATGTCCCGTAACCATTGACTGAATTACACCTGCTTGGTGAGGTGTAAGCCCCCGCATAGTGAATAAGCCCAGCTACATAATATTTGACTGCGTCGAGACTTTTAAGTCATAGCTGAGTCATAGCAAGCTCGCCCCCCCCAAATAAAAAGATACCAAATGCATGACACCACAGTTATGTGTGATCATGGGCTGATTAGTCATTAGTCCATCGAGATGTCCCATTTGAAGGAGTTGTAGGATTGGAGTTAGGATTGTATGACCCTGAAGTAAGAACCAGATGCCAGGTATAGTTCCGGAATAGAAACCCCCACGTTGAAATGGGCCCGGAGCGAGGAGAGGTACACGTTCGAGCAAGGATTGATGGTTTCTCGAGGCTAGGTGATTAAGCTCTTTCGGATAGTTGAGATCCATAGAGGAACAATTGAAGAGCAGTATATGCACGATATATAGATATAATGTCTTATGTAATAATATAGATATATGTACATGCTTAATATTCATGGGGACAAGCATTTAATGCACGACGTACATAGCATATGTGTAAGCAGTATTAGTATGTTATCTATAGTAGAGCAAGATGTGCTGGGTAAGTTAGTATTGTGTGGAGTGTGTGATTGGTAGGTGCAGTGTTGATATGTAATGTTGTGGATCTATGTGTACTTGATATATATGGGGACGAGCATTCAATGTACGACATACATAGCATGGGTTGGATAATGTTGGCATGTATGGCATGTTATCTATAGTAGAGCAAGATGTGCTGGGTAAGTTAGTATTGGTGTGTTATACATTATTTGTAGTGGGATGGGGTGTGGTGTTGTTTGTGAGGTGCAGGGAATAGTTTAAAAAAGAATTTCAGCTTTGGGTGCTGATGGTGGAGCCTTGCTTCTTCCTTGAAGTCTTGGGGAGGGCGATTGTTCTCCTTTTTTGGTTTACAAGACCAAAGTATTTTATATACTACAAAGACTCTTCATTTCAGGAGTTGGTTTTCGATGGTTCCGAAGATGGGTATGAGGATTAGAATAATAGAGAAGTACAGGATGGAGGCCAGTTGTCCGATGGTAATGAATGGGTGTTCTACTGGTTGGCCTCCGATTCATGTCAAGGTTAAGAGATCTGCCACTAATAGTCAAAATAAGCACTGGCTAAGTGGTCGAAATATCATGCTTCGTTGTTTTGAGGTGTGGAGTAGTGGTACGATAGCTAGGATTATGATGGATAGTACAAGAGCTAATACGCCTCCGAGTTTATTGGGGATAGATCGAAGAATTGCGTATGCAAATAAGAAGTATCACTCAGGCTTAATGTGGGGTGGGGTGTTTAGTGGGTTGGCTGGGGTGTAGTTGTCCGGGTCTCCTAGGAGGTCTGGTGAAAATAAGACTAATAGTATAAGTGTGGTAAGTGCGATTAGGAGTCCTAGGATGTCTTTAATTGTGAAATATGGGTGGAATGGAATCTTGTCTGAGTCTGATGAGACTCCTGAGGGATTGTTAGATCCTGTTTCGTGTAAAAATAGCAGGTGTACTGCTGCGAGGGCTGAGATGATAAATGGTAGGATGAAGTGGAATGCGAAGAATCGGGTTAGGGTGGCTTTATCTACTGAGAATCCGCCTCAAATTCATTCTACCAGGTTAGTCCCAATGTACGGGATTGCTGATAGTAGGTTAGTGATGACGGTAGCTCCTCAAAAAGATATTTGGCCTCATGGTAGTACGTAACCTATGAAGGCGGTGGCTATAACTGTGAATAATAGGATAATTCCAATGTTTCATGTCTCTAGGAAGGCGTGGGAGCCATAGTATATGCCTCGGCCTACGTGTATGAATAAGCAGATAAAGAATAGGGAAGCTCCATTGGCGTGTGCATATCGGATGATTCAGCCATAGTTGACGTCGCGGCAGATGTGTGTTACTGATGAGAAGGCGGTTGCTGTATCTGATGTGTAGTGTATGGCTAGGAATAGGCCTGTTAGAATCTGTAGAATGAGGCACACTCCTAATAGAGAGCCGAAGTTTCATCAGGCTGAGATGTTGGAGGGGGTTGGTAAATCAATGAATGATTCGTTGATGATTTTGATAAGTGGGTGTGATTTGCGGGTGTTGGTCATTAAGTTCTTATAGTTGAGATACAACGATGGTTTTTCATATCATAGGTCATGGTTAGATTCCATGTGAGAATAATGACAATGTACATCGTATTTATTTTAAGTACTATTTTTGTGGTTAGCTTTGTTAGTTTTTCTTCAAAGCCTTCGCCTATTTATGGTGGAATTGGTTTAATTGTGGCGGGTAGTGTTGGTTGTGGAATTGTATTAAGTTTTGGTGGTTCTTTTTTAGGCTTAATGGTCTTTTTAATTTATTTAGGAGGTATGCTTGTAGTGTTTGGTTATACTACTGCTATGGCCACGGAGCCTTATCCTGAGGCTTGATCCTCCAACAAGGCTGTACTGGGGGCGTTTGTTGTGGGGGTATTGGCAGAGTTTTTAATGGCTTGTTATGTTTTAGAGGATGGGGATGTTGAAGTAATTTTTGGTTTTAATGGTGCAGGTGATTGGGTGATTTATGATACTGGTGATTCGGGTTTTTTTAGTGAGGAGGCTATGGGGATTGCTGCTCTGTATAGCTACGGGACTTGGCTAGTTGTTGTTACTGGGTGGTCATTGTTTATTGGTGTGTTGGTTATTATGGAGATTACTCGTGGAAATTAATTAGTAGTGCGCAGAGAGTGATAGTGATTATGAAAGAAAGGAAGTATAGTTTAATTAGTCCTTTTTGATTTGATACAGTACAGGATGCTTTTATTTGGAAATAGGAAATAGTCTTAGGCATTACGTTTTCTAGTCAAATAGTGTCTAGTAACGTTGATGCATATTTTTGGCTTGTATTGAGGCCGGCTAGTGGTAAAGAGCGGTGTATAATAGCTGGAAAATATCCTAATAGGTTAGAAAATTTAAAGGAGTTTGAGGGATAGTCATATTTTAGGTTTTTGGTTATTAGGTTGAGTTCTAGGGCTAGAATGAATCCTATAATAGTCACAGTAAGGGCGGTTAGTTTTAGGTAGTGCGGTATGGTTATTTGCGGGACGTTTATTGGAGGAATGTTGTAGGAAATTAAGTATCCTGCAAAGATGCTTCCAATTAGGAGGCGTTTGATTGAATTTATTAGCAGAGGATTGTTTTCGTTGATTAAGATTAAGGGGTTGTAACGGGGCTGTCCTAGGAGTGTGAAGAATATGATTCGAGTGCTGTAAATGGCAGTTAAGGATGTGGCGACAAGGGTTATTAGTAAGGCTCAGGTATTGATATATGATGTGTTGGCAGTTTCGATGATTAGGTCTTTGGAGTAAAATCCGGTTAGGAATGGTATTCCAGTAAGTGCGAGGCTTCCTACGATGAGGGAGGTGGTGGTGAATGGTATTGGTTTATACAGGCCCCCTATTTTTCGAATGTCTTGTTCGTCGTTTAGATTATGAATAATTGATCCCGAGCACATAAATAATATGGCCTTGAAGAAGGCGTGAGTGCAGATGTGTAGAAATGCAAGGTGGGGTTGGTTAATGCCGATTGTTACAATTATGAGTCCTAGTTGGCTCGAGGTAGAAAAAGCTACAATTTTTTTGATATCATTTTGTGTTAAGGCACATATGGCTGTAAATAGTGTGGTAATAGCTCCTAGGCATAGGGTTAAGGTCTGGATTGTTTTGTTTTGTTCTATAAGAGGGTAGAATCGGATTAATAGGAAAACCCCTGCTACAACTATTGTGCTCGAGTGAAGTAGGGCGGACACGGGTGTAGGGCCTTCTATGGCTGATGGTAATCATGGGTGTAGGCCAAATTGAGCGGACTTGCCGGTGGCTGCTAATAGAAGTCCAATCAGTGGGGTGTTTAAATTTTCATGTTGTGTGATAAAAATTTGTTGGAAATCTCATGTGTTTGTGTTAGTTAAGAATCATGCCATTGCTATGATGAATCCTACGTCTCCGATGCGATTGTAGAGAATTGCTTGGAGGGCGGCAGTGTTAGCGTCTGTTCGGCCGTATCATCATCCGATAAGAAGAAATGATATAATGCCTACTCCTTCTCAGCCAATGAATAGTTGGAATAGATTATTGGCAGTTACTAAGATGATTATGGTGATGAGGAAAATGAGAAGATACTTGAAGAATTGGTTGATATAAGGATCTGCGTGTATATATCATATTGAAAATTCTATGATAGATCAAGTGACGAATAGTGCTACTGGTACAAAAATGATTGAGAAATAGTCTAGTTTAAAGCTCAGAGAGAGTTTTAGGGTTTGGATTGTTAGTCAGTGTCAGTTGGAGATGATTGTTTCTTGTCCAGAGTAGATGAAGACTGTAGCTGGGATTATGCTGGTTATGAAGGCATAGGAGATTATAGTTTTTACGTAGTTTGGATATAGGTCATTTTTGTATGTTTTAGTGCTGGTTGTTACAATGGGTAGTAGTAGTATGAGTATGGCGGTTAATGTCAAGGAAGTAAGTATATTTATTACTTTTATTTGGAGTTGCACCAATTTTTTGACTCCTAAGATCAATGGATTACTACTATCCTATAAAAGTTGAAAAAGCCATGTTATTAGACATGGGAGCATGAATTAGCAGTTCTTGCATACTTTTTCGGTAAATGAGAAGATTCGAACTTCTATTGTTAGGTTCACAACCTAAAGTTTTATATTAAACTATATTTACAATAAAGAGGGCCTAGGATAATTTTGGGTTTGAGTGATAGGAGAATGAGTGGGAGCAGGTGGAGTATTATTAGAGCATTTTCTCGTGTGAATGATGGTTTGATGTTTTTGGTGTGGTATGAATTTTTTCCTCGTTGGGTTGTGACTAGTATGTAAAGGGAGTATAGGGCTGTAATGATGATGTTTATCCCTATCAGAATAATAGTGATATTTGATCATGAGAAGGAGGCTGTGATAATGAGTAGTTCTCCGATTAGGTTGATTGATGGAGGTAGAGCTAAGTTTGCGAGGCTAGCTAGTAGTCATCAGGCGGCTATTAGTGGAAGTAGTGTTTGTAGGCCTCGTGCCAGGATTATTGTTCGGCTGTGTACGCGTTCATAGTTTGAGTTTGCAAGACAGAATAGTATAGAGGACGTTAGTCCGTGGGCGATTATTAGGGCTGTTGCTCCTGTGTAGCTTCAGGGTGTTTGGATTAGAATAGCTACAATAACTAGAGCTATGTGGCTTACAGATGAGTATGCGATTAGGGATTTTAGGTCTGTTTGGCGTAGACAAATTGAACTTGTTATAATTATTCCTCATAAGGACAGTATTAGGAAGGGGTATGCTATTTGGCTTGTTAGTGGGCTGAGTAGTGTTGTAATGCGTATTATCCCGTACCCTCCTAGTTTTAGAAGTACGGCGGCAAGAACTATTGATCCGGCAATTGGGGCTTCTACATGTGCTTTGGGTAGTCAGAGGTGTAGGCCATATAGTGGTATTTTTACTATGAATGCTGTTATGCATGCTAGCCACATGAAGGTGTTAGATCAGGTAGTAGATATTGGTTCATTTCAGTATTGCATGATTAGGAAGTTTAGGGATCCTGAGGTATTTTGGATATATAGTAGTGCGACTAGAAGTGGTAGTGAGCCTACGAGGGTGTAGAATAGAAAGTATAGTCCTGCATTCAGTCGTTCCGTTTGATTTCCCCATCGGGTAATAATAATTAAAGTGGGGATTAGTGTGGCTTCAAATAGGATGTAAAATATAATAAGTTCTGTGGATGTGAAGGTTATGATTAGAAGTAGTTGAAGGGTGATTAGTATTGTGATGTATAGTTTTTTTCGAGTTAAGTTTTCTTTTGATAGGTGGTACTGGCTGGCTGTAATTATTAGTGGAAGTAGTCATGTTGTTAGTGCTAGTAAGGGAGCGGATAGAGAATCTGAGAAGAATAGTAGTGAAAAGTTTAAGCTGTTGTCATTGGATTGATTGAGATATGTAAGGCTAATGAGACTGATCAGTAGGCTATAGGTTGTTGAGTTGATTCAGATTATGGTGGGTTTAGATAGTCATGTTAGTGGAATTAATATAATTGTTGGTATAATAATTTTTAGCATTGTAGAAGATTTAGGTTTTGTACGTAGTCGTTTCCGTAAGTATTAGATACCATAACTAGTAGGGACAGGCCCAATGCTGCTTCACAGGCAGCGAATACCAACAGAATGATAGGAGTTATGCTAGCTAGTGTGAAGTGGTTATTTAGAATAATTAGGGTAATTATGATAAATAGGGATAGTATCATGCCCTCTAAGCATAGGAGGGAGGATATTAGGTGGGATCGGTAGACTAGTAGACCAAGGAGAGATATGACAAAAGCTAGGAAGATGTTAATATATACTATGGACATTTGATAATTATAGCATTAACTATAGTCTAATGAGTCGAAATCATTTGTTTTGGTTTAAACTAATTATCATATTCGGTTCATTCTAATCCTTTTTGAGTTCATTCATAAGCCAGGCTTGCGGCTAGTAGTGAAATTAATAGTAGAGCTATTGTAAGTATAGTGGGTAAGTTGTTTGTTTGTGAAGCTCAGGGCAGAGGGAGGAGGAGTGCAATTTCTAGGTCGAATAGTAGGAATGTGATGGCGACTAGGAAAAATTTCATGGAGAAGGGTAGGCGGGCAGATCCTATTGGATCGAATCCACATTCATATGGGCTTGCTTTTTCTGCATACGGATTTAGCTGAGGGAATCAGAATGCGATTAGTACTAGTAGTGCGGATAGTATTGTATTAACGAGTAGGGTGAGTATTATGTTTATTATTTCTTTTCGGAGTGTACCGAAACTAATTGATTGGAAGTCAACTGTACTGGTTAATACTAAAGAAATATGATCCTCATCAATAGATAGATACGTATAGGAATAGTCACACTACGTCTACGAAGTGTCAATATCAGGCGGCGGCTTCAAATCCGAAATGGTGATTAGATGTGAAGTGGAATTTTAGTTGGCGAAGAAAGCAGATAATAAGAAAGGTGGATCCAATAATTACGTGTAGTCCGTGGAATCCTGTGGCTATAAAGAAGGTGGAGCCGTACACCCCGTCTGAGATTGTGAATGTTGTTTCGTAATACTCTGAAGCCTGAAGCAGAGTGAAATACACACCTAAAGAGATGGTAATGAGTAAGGCTTGGAGTATGTGCTTTCGATTACCTTCTATTAAGCTATGGTGGGCTCAAGTGATAGATACTCCTGAAGCTAATAGTACAGATGTATTTAGTAGTGGGACTTCTAGGGGGTTAAGAGGGATAATGCCTGTAGGGGGTCAGCAGCCTCCTAGCTCTGGGGTTGGGGCAAGGCTTGAGTGGTAAAAGGCTCAAAAGAAACCTGCAAAGAAGAATACTTCTGAGATGATAAATAGGACTATTCCATATCGTAATCCTTTTTGGACGATGGGTGTGTGGTGGCCTTGAAATGTGCTTTCTCGAATAATGTCTCGTCATCATTGGTATATAGTTAGAGTGTTGGTTATTAGGCCTAGGGCTAGCAGTGTTATTGAGTTGAAGTGAAATCATATGGCCAACCCTGAAGTTATTAGAAGGGCTGATAAGGCTCCGGTAAGTGGCCATGGGCTTGGGTTTACTATATGGTATGCGTGGGTTTGGTGGGTCATTATGTGTTATCATGTAGATATAGGCTTACTAGTAGAGTGAACACATAGGCTTGAATTAGGGCTACAGCGAATTCGAGGATTGTTAGCAGGATTAGAATGATGAAGGTAATGAGGGCAATAGAGGGGCTGATGTTTATTAGAGCCAATGTAGCTCCTCCGATTAAATGGATTAACAAGTGGCCTGCAGTAATGTTGGCTGTAAGTCGTACGGCTAGGGCTATTGGTTGGATGAGTAGGCTAATAGTTTCAATAATTACGAGCATTGGAATTAGGGGTAGGGGTGTTCCTTGAGGTAAAAAGTGGGCTAGGGATGATTTTGTCTTGTGTCGAAATCCTATGGCAACTGTGCCGGCCCATAGGGGGATAGCTATTCCTAGGTTTATTGATAGTTGTGTTGTGGGTGTAAATGAGTGTGGAAGTAGTCCTAGTAGATTGGTTGAGCCAATGAACAAGATTAGCGACATAAGTATTAAGGCTCATGTTTGTCCTTTATGGTTATGGGTGGATAGTATTTGTTTTGATGCTAGTTGGATCAACCACTGTTGAAGTGCGACTAAGCGGTTATTAATTAGTCGATTTGGTGAGGGAAATAAAATACTTGGGAATATAATAATGAGCACTACAATAGGGAGTCCTATTATTGTTGGAACAGTGAAAGGGGTGAATAGATTTTCGTTCATTTTTTTTCTCAAGGAGTGGGTTGTTTTAGTGAAATTGTGGGTTTAGGTTCTAGATTTGATAGGTATAGGTGTTTTGATAGTTTTAGTTGAAATATAATGAATAGTGTTATAACTATTGACACAATAGTAATAAATCAGGTTGATGTGTCTAGTTGTGGCATATCATTAAGGAGAGATTAAACTCTCAGTCTTTAACTTAAAAGGTTAATGCTTCGTTTAGCTTCTTAATGAGGTTATAGTATAGATATTGATCATTTTTCGAAGTATGTTAGTGGGATCAGTTCGAGTACAATGGGTATAAAACTGTGGTTTGAACCGCAGATCTCTGAGCATTGGCCGTAGTATAGTCCAGGTCGTGTGCTTATAAGAGTTGTTTGGTTTAGTCGTCCTGGGATAGCGTCAGTTTTTAGGCCTAGCGATGGCACGGCTCATGAGTGAAGTACATCTTCTGATGAAATTAATATTCGAATTGTTATTTCTATGGGTAGGACCACTCGGTTGTCGACTTCAAGCAGTCGTAGTTCTCCTGGCTTTAGTTCTTGAGTGGGGGTTATATATGAGTCGAAGCCCAGGTCTTCATAATCTGTATACTCATAACTTCAGTATCATTGATGTCCTATGGTTTTTACTGTTAAAGAGGGGTTGTTAATTTCATCTATTATATATAGGATTCGTAAAGAAGGCAGTGCAATGAGGATTAGAATGATGGCAGGTAGGATTGTTCAGATGGTCTCTACTTCTTGGGCGTCTATTGTGCTTGTGTGCGTAAGTTTAGTTGTTAGTATTAATGAGATGATATAGAGTACTAGAGAGCTGATTAGGAACACAATTATTAGTGTGTGGTCATGGAAGTGTAGAAGTTCTTCTATAATCGGGGATGTAGCGTCTTGAAATCCTAGTTGGAAGGGGTATGCCATGAAGATACAAAGGGGTTAAACCTATAATTTAACTTCGACAAAGTTATGTAATTTTTTACTAGTATCTCCCCGTTGAGAAAGACATAATGGTTATGACGTTGGCTTGAAACCAGTTTTAGGGGGTTCGATTCCTTCCTTTCTTAGTCCAGTGTCCTCCTATTTTGAGGACACATACGCTGGTTCTTCAAATGTGTGATATGAAGGAGGACATCCGTGTAATCACTCGAGGTTAGTGTTGGTTATTTCAACTATTACCACCTCCCGTTTGGATGCAAATGCTTCTCATATTATGAAGGTTATCAGTATCACTGCTGTTAGTGAGATGAAAGAGCCTATCGAAGAAACTGCATTTCAGGTTGTGTAAGCATCTGGGTAGTCAGAGTAACGCCGGGGCATCCCAGATAGTCCGAGAAAGTGTTGGGGGAAAAATGTTATATTAACACCTACAAACATAATTGTGAAGTGGATTTTTGCTCAGGTATCATCCAGAGTATATCCTGAGAAAAGTGGAAATCAGTGTACGAAGCCCCCTATGATAGCGAATACGGCCCCCATTGACAATACATAGTGGAAGTGGGCTACTACATAATATGTGTCGTGAAGAACAATATCCAATGAAGAATTGGCTAGGACAATGCCTGTTAACCCACCTACGGTAAATAGGAAGATAAAGCCCAGGGCTCATAATATGGCAGGCGATCATTTAATATTACCTCCATGAAGAGTGGCGAGTCAGCTGAACACTTTTACTCCAGTGGGAATAGCAATGATTATTGTAGCTGATGTGAAGTATGCTCGGGTGTCGACATCTATTCCTACTGTAAACATATGGTGGGCTCATACAATAAAGCCTAGAAAGCCGATAGATATTATTGCTCAAACCATGCCTATGTAACCAAAAGGCTCTTTTTTACCGGAGTAGTATGTGACGATGTGAGAAATTATACCAAAGCCTGGCAGAATTAGGATGTATACTTCTGGGTGACCAAAAAATCAAAACAGGTGTTGGTATAGAATTGGGTCACCTCCTCCAGCAGGATCGAAGAATGTGGTGTTCAGATTTCGGTCTGTTAAAAGTATTGTAATGCCGGCTGCTAGTACGGGTAGCGATAGAAGTAATAGCACAGCTGTAATTAGTACAGATCACACAAATAGGGGTGTTTGATATTGGGACATGGCGGGTGGTTTTATATTAATAATTGTTGTGATAAAGTTAATAGCCCCTAGAATAGAGGAAATGCCAGCAAGGTGAAGGGAAAAAATGGTTAAATCTACGGATGTTCCTGCGTGGGCTAAGTTGCCCGCTAGGGGTGGGTATACGGTCCATCCAGTTCCTGCTCCTGCTTCTACTATTGAAGATGCTAACAGGAGTAGGAAGGATGGGGGTAGAAGCCAGAAGCTTATATTATTTATTCGGGGAAATGCTATGTCGGGTGCTCCAATCATTAGGGGCACTAATCAGTTCCCGAACCCGCCAATTATGATAGGCATGACCATGAAGAAGATCATTACGAATGCGTGGGCAGTAACAATCACATTGTAAATTTGGTCGTCTCCAAATAGGGAGCCAGGCTGGCCAAGTTCCGCCCGGATTAAAAGGCTAAGGGCGGTTCCTACTATGCCAGCTCAGGCACCAAATAAGAGGTACAAGGTGCCAATGTCTTTGTGATTGGTGGAGAATAATCAACGAGCTATGAACATAGGTAAAATGGCTGAGTAAGCACTAGACTGTAAATCTAAAGACAGAGGTTTGAGTCCTCTTTTTACCAAGCTTCGTGGTGAAATTTCATATTGAATTGCAAATTCAAAGAAGCAGCTTTAACGCTGCCGGGGCTTCTCCCGCCTTTTTTCCCCTAGACGGCGGGAGAAGTAGATTGAAGCCAGTTGACTAGGGTTTTTAGCTGTTAACTAAAGTTTCGTGGGATGGAAGCCCACCAATCTAGTAAGGGCTTAGCTTAATTAAAGCGTTTGATTTGCATTCAATTGATGTGAGGTAGGCTCTTGCAGTCCTTGGGGTTATTTTACAGAGGTTAAATCTGAGTGATTTGCTTAGGGCTTTGAAGGCCTTCGGTCTGGATTTAACCTAAACCTCTAATCCAAGATTGATAGTAGTGGTGTGATTGGGAGTAGTATTGTGGAAATTACAGTTAGTGGGGGCAGAAGAATTATTTTTTTTGTATTGTCGAACTTTCATTTTATTTTTATGTTGTTTGTTGAGGGGAATATGGTGAGTGTTGTGGTGTATGTGAGTCGTATGTAGAAGTACAGGTTGAGTAGTGCTGTGATTGCTAGGAGAGTTGGTATGATGATTATTTCGTTTTTGGTGAGTTCTTGGATGATTATTCATTTGGGGATAAATCCTGATAGTGGAGGAAGTCCCCCTAGGGATAGTATTAGTACTAGGATGAGGGAGGTTACTAAGGGTGTTTTGTTTCATGTTTGTGATAGTGACAGGGTTGTTGTAGTGGAGTTGTGTATAAATAGTATGAAGGTGGTTAGTGTTATGATGATGTAGATTGTCAGGTTTAGTAGTATTATTGTGGGATTGTATAGTGTAATAGTTGCTATTCATCCTATGTGGGCAATTGAGGAGTATGCTAGGATTTTTCGTAGTTGAGTTTGGTTTAGTCCTCCCCACCCCCCAATGAGGACTGATATTATGGCCATTGGTAGTAATAGGTTGGGGTTGATTGTTGGTGAAATTTGGTATAGTACTAGTAGTGGTGCGATTTTTTGTCATGTTAGTAGGATTAGGCCAGAGGATATGTGGATTCCTTGTGTGACTTCTGGAACTCAGAAGTGGAATGGGGCTAGGCCTAGTTTTATGGCTAGGGCGATGGTTATTATGGTTGATGCTATGGGGCATAGGGTTTTTGATATGGTTCATTGTCCTGAGTATAGGAGGTTAATGGTAATTCCTATTATTAGGATTATGGATGCGGTTGCTTGTGTTAAGAAGTATTTTGTGGATGCTTCAATGGCTCGGGGGTTAGATTTTTTTATGAGAATTGGGATGATGGCTAGTGTGTTTATTTCAAAACCGATTCAGATTATTAATCAGTGGGAGCTTATTAGAACAATTATAGTTCCTGAGATTACGGTTAGCAAGATGGTGAAGAGAATTGGTGGTTTAATTAGTACGGGAAGGGTATAAACCAACATTTTCGGGGTATGGGCCCGATAGCTTATTTAGCTGACCTTACTGTAGAATGTGGTGTAATGTGGTAGCACGAAGATTTTTGAGTTCTTAGGATTAGGTTCAAGTCCTATAATTCTAGAAATAAGAGGGTTTAAACCTCTATTATTTACTCTATCAAAGTAACTCTTTTGTCAGACATATTTCTTATGTTAGGGGTGGGATGCTAGCGGTTGTGATGGGTAGTGATACATGTCATATGCATAGAGCCAGAGTAAGTGGAAGAAAGTTTTTTCACAATAGGTGTATTAGTTGATCGTATCGGAATCGTGGGTAGGATGCTCGAATTCATAAGAAAGTAATTGTTAGGAGTAGTGTTTTGGTTACGAAGTTTGTAGTGTAGAGTTCGGGTATGAGTGGGTTATGGAATGCTCCGAAAAATAGGATTGTTGTTAGACTGTTTATTATGATGATGTTAGTGTATTCTGCTATGAAGAAGAGGGCAAATGGACCTGCTGCATATTCTACGTTAAATCCAGATACTAGTTCTGATTCTCCTTCCGTTAGGTCGAATGGAGCTCGGTTAGTTTCTGCTAGAGTTGAGATGAATCATATTATGGCTAGTGGTCATGTGGGAAAAATAAGTCATATGTGTTCTTGGGTAGTGATTAAGGTGGTTAGTGTGAATGAGCCGTTTATTAGTAGTACTGATAAAAGGATAATGGCGAGTGTGACCTCATATGAGATAGTTTGGGCTACAGCTCGTAGGGCGCCGATTAGGGCGTATTTTGAGTTTGAGGCTCATCCCGATCATAAAATTGAGTATACGGCGAGGCTGGATATGGCTAGTATAAATAGGACTCCTAGGTTTATGTTAATGAGTGGGTATGGTATGGGTAGGGGGATTCATATAATGAGGGCTAGTGTGAGAGCTAGAATTGGGGCTATGATGAATATGGATGTGGAGGATGTTAGTGGTCGTAGTGGTTCTTTAGTGAAGAGTTTTAGGGCGTCTGCGATAGGTTGGAGTAGGCCATAGGGTCCTACAATATTTGGTCCTTTGCGAAGTTGTATGTAACCTAGTACTTTGCGTTCAATCAGTGTGAGGAAAGCCACGGCGAGTAGGATTGGGATGCTTAGCGAGAGAATATTGAGTATAAACATATTGTTAGGGAGAGGAGTTGAACCTCTGGTAGTAAAGGTTTAAGTTTTATGCAATTACCGGGCTCTGCCACCCTAACAAGCCCAGGCTCTTGGGCTGGGTAAATATTAGGTAAGTTGTCTAGATTGAGATTATATCATCTATTGCACTGAAGGCGCTTTTGTAGAGTGGGCCTTATTTCTCTTGTCCTTTCGTACTGGGAGAAATTGTTTAATAGATAGAAACCGACCTGGATTGCTCCGGTCTGAACTCAGATCACGTAGGACTTTAATCGTTGAACAAACGAACCTTTGATAGCTGCTGCACCATCGGGATGTCCTGATCCAACATCGAGGTCGTAAACCCTATTGTCGATATGGACTCTAGAATAGGATTGCGCTGTTATCCCTAGGGTAACTTGTTCCGTTGATCAAGTGTTTTGGATCAATAAGTGATGTAGTACTTTTGACTGGTAGGTCTAGATTTAAAATCACTCGGAGGTTGTTTTATACTCCGAGGTCACCCCAACCCAAATTGCTGGCTCATATGGAGGTTTGTTGTCCCTGTTGGTTAGATTTTTTGTCTCTTTGAGTCAGTTAATTGAAGCTCCATAGGGTCTTCTCGTCTTATTGTTTTATTTCCGCCTCTTCACGGGAAGGTCAATTTCACGGATTAGAAGTAAGAGACAGTTAAACCCTCGTGTGGCCGTTCATACGAGTCCCTATTTAAGGAACAAATGATTATGCTACCTTTGCACGGTCAGGATACCGCGGCCGTTTAACTAATGTCACTGGGCAGGCAGTGCCTCTAATACTGGGAATGCTAGAGGTGATGTTTTTGGTAAACAGGCGGGGTTTGTGTTTGCCGAGTTCCTTTTACTTCTTTTAATCTTTCCTTAGTTGCATACCTGTGTCGGGTTAACAGTAAGATTGATATTTAGTTTATGGTTGGGTTGTTTTTATCTTGTTGTTAACTATCAGTGGTTATCCGTTCTGATATAAGCTTATGCAAGGAGAAATGTTTCTTGTTACTCATACTAGCATTGTTTCTTCTATTATTAAATAGATTGGCCCAGTATTAGGTTAGGAGTTGGTTGCGTATTTTTGACATTAAGAATATGTTGTATTGTTGAGCTTGAACGCTTTCTCAATTGGTGGCTGCTTTTAGGCCAACTATGGTTAATGTTAATGCTTACTCTCTAATTAAGGCTGTATCCTAGTTCTAAAAAGCTGTACCCTTTTAGATTATATTTTAAACTTACATTTGAATTTTGGGTTTTTTCAGGCAAGTTTAAAGTCGAACTAAAATTCTTTTCTGGGCAACCAGCTATCACCAGGCTCGTTAGGCTTTTCACCTCTACCTACAAATCTTCTCACTATTTTGCAACATAGACGAGTTCATCCTGTGTAGATTGTTCATAGGTAGCTCGTCTGGTTTCGGGGGATCTAGCTTAAGTTCTCTTTGTTAGATTATGTCTAGCTAATCCATTATGCAAAAGGTACAAGGGGTAATCTTTGCTGTGTGGTGCTTTAAAAGTCTTTCTTTCATCTTTCCCTTGCGGTACTGTCTCTATAGCGCCAAGTTAAATTTCTATCTCCTATACTTTTATGGTTGACTAAATGTTTTGATTTATGTGGTTATGTTAGTTGAGTTTGCTTCCGGTTGGGCTAGATTTGGCTCAAGATGATCAATTTAATATGAAATCTTCTGGGCGTAAGCCAGGTGCTTTGTTTAAGCTACATCTTGTTTAATCCAAGCACACTTTCCAGTATGCTTACCTTGTTACGACTTGTCTCCTCTTATATTGGGTGTGATTTAAATATGTTGTGTTTGGGTTTTTGTACTTGAGGAGGGTGACGGGCGGTGTGTGCGTGCTTCATGGCCCTATTCAGTCAAGCACTCTATTCTTGGCTTACTACTAAATCCTCCTTTGGTTTTTGGTTTCATAAAAACTTTCGTAGGGTGTTCTTGTATAGAAAATGTAGCCCATTGCTTTCCACCTCATGGGTTACACCTTGACCTAACTTTTTTATGTTAAGATATTTTTGCTTACTGTTATTCCTTTTTAGGGTTTGCTGAAGATGGCGGTATATAGACTGAATTAGCAAGAGGTGGTGGGGTTTATCGGGGTTTATCGGTTATAGAACAGGCTCCTCTAGAGGGATGTGAAGCACCGCCAAGTCCTTTGAGTTTTAAGCTGTTGCTAGTAGTTCTCTGGCGGATAGGCTTGTTTAGTCAACTACCTAAGTTTATGGCTAAGCATAGTGGGGTATCTAATCCCAGTTTGGGTCTTAGCTGTCGTGTGGTTGAGGTGTTAAAGTTACTTTCGTGTTGTATTTTCATATTAACTGTGGCTTTTTACAGCTTAGTTAAGGTTTAACTTTAGTTTGGGGTTGTTTCTGGGACACGCTTTACGCCGTGTGTCTGTTAGTCCGGGTTAATCGTATGGCCGCGGTGGCTGGCACGAAATTTACCAACCCTGCTTTAATATGGCTTAGTCGAATTTTCATTCATGGCTTAATTTTTGTCACTGCTGTAACCCGTGGGGGTGTGGCTAAGCAAGGCGTTATGAGCTACGTTTAGTGTGTGCTTGATACCCGCTCCTTTAGGTCGATTTACGATTTAGAGGGCATTTTCACCGGGGCGCGGAGACTTGCATGTGTAATCCTATTAATAACTAATGAATGGAAGGCTAGGACCAAACCCTTGTGTTTATGGAGTCTGACGACTCATCTAGGCATTTTCAGTGCCTTGCTTTATGTGTTTAAGCTACATTAAC